AAATATATAAAATATTTATCAGCAGTTAATAATAAAAATAAAAGAAAACAAAAAAAAAGAAACAGAGTTTTCTTATTTGAAACGCCTTGTGATCTTCAACCAATTTAGTGCTTCAATATAATTACCGGGAGTAAGTGCTATAGCTTGTTTCCAATACTCAGCGGCTTGATTGAACCAAGCCTCCGCAATTTCAGAATCTCCCTGTCGAATGGCCTGTTCTCCCCGGTCGGAATAGGCAAGTAAATTCCTTCCCTTAGAACCGTACTTGAGAGTTTCCTACCTCATACGGCTCAACAGTCAATTCTTTTGCTGTCCCATATTTCAAAAAATTGACCATATCTAATCTAATTGAATTCAATTTCTCATAGATCTAGCCCATTTTTTTTCTCGAGTTAAGCAAAAGAGGTTAATTATATAAATAAGTTTCAAACTTCAATTTTTCTGAATAATTCAATAAGTTTGATCTTTTCTCCCACCTTCAGAAGAATAAAGCATAGGCATTCCACTATCGTTACAATTTTCTGAAAGATAACTATCTCGGTTTCATCTAGAAATTTATATAGAATCCTTGAAAAAGACTTTCCTTCATAAGAAAGAAAAGACTTACTGTCTTTGGGATCTGATGCTACACCGCTGCTCAATATCGTAGGGGATCCACCCTATTACATAAGTGGATTCCTTCATTTTGATCTTATATCATGATATAAGTAAGCAGTTTTTATTGTATCGGCCAAAAACCTGACTAATTGATCTTTACGGTGCTTCTTCTATCAATTAGATCCTTTATCCATAGATAAAAGTATCTAGGCATACCTATTTCTTCATATTTCTACTTCTATGAAGTTTCTTTCTTTGCTACAGCTGATACAAATCGTTAGTTTGGACAATACATATGTAGAAAGCCTATTTTTTTAGTATTTATTAGCTAATTTTCTCTTTTTTTTTTTCTTTCTATAGTGGAGATAGTCGCACGTAATGACAGATCACAGCCATATTATTAAAAGCTTGTGGTAAGAACGGGTTTCGTTCTAGTGCCCGAAAATAATATTCCAAAGCTTTCGTATGTTCTCCGTTCCTTGTGTGGATAAGACCTATGTTATCGAGTATATAACTTCGATCATAGGGATCGATTTCTAGTCGCATAGCTTCATAATAATTCTGTAGAGCTTCCGCATAATTTCCTTCGGATTGAGCCGACATTCGTTACGGTCGTTCGTTATTCCATTCAAAGAATCTCCGTTCCAGAACCGTACGTGAGATTCTCATCTCATACGGCTCCCCCTTTATGTGATGCGCATAATGAGATGAGAATAATACATGAAATCAAAAAAGATTGAAATACGGGACTAGCGTTTTTACAAAAAATCTCTAGCTCCTGTAAAAGATCTTTTCTTAACATCAAGCATATTGTTACTAGATAAAAATGGTAACTCTAACAATTTCTTTGTCCTCAACGCCTCTAAATTTCCAGGAATTAGTCACTTCAACAGTCTTCGATGGTTATACAGGTATCCAAAATACAAACGAGATGGATGTTTGTTGTCCCAACCATTTTTCTAAGTTCCGATCCCGATAAGGAAAAGGGATAATTTATAACAAAGTTTTTGTGTTGTTGATTCCTAGGTGTAGTGCTTCTTCCCCTCTGCTACCTATTTTGACTAGTGGATATTTTGACTAGTGGAGTAGGGTTGACTTAATCCATAGGTTACACCTTTCGCTCAATACTAGAATCGACAATTAAAGCATCTGAGGTTACATTAATCGGGGATACACGACAGAAGGAATTTTTTTATTTTTAAATTGTTATTTCAATTATTGTTTTCTTTCTATCCCGAATAATGTGTCTTTCTACTAAGACGTAGAGCGGTAAAGAAAAGAAAATAAAATCGCACCATCTCTGTAATAGGTGAATGCCTCTTTTTCCCCGGAAGTTGTCGGAATTCTTCGTAATAAGATATTGGCTACAATTGAAAAGGTCTTATCGATCAAATTTCCATTTATCCCAGATCTAGGCATCGGTAACAACCCCATTCTATAATTTCTTTTAATTACCTCTCGTGATAAAATGATCCCACAAACAAAGGAATTGCATAGTACGAAATAACATAAAAACGGATTCTTAATCCTACTCGATATTCAAATTGTTTCTTTTTTATTTCACAGGAATCAATAAAACATAAGAAATATTTCAATCCGGTTAAATTTCATCCAAATGTAGTAGGATCAGAATGAAGAGAACTATTCTGATTTCGTTGAAGAATAAAAGAATTTTTTTTATCTTACAGAAATTCTAGAAGTTTTTTGATTGAATTATGATCCAAAGAGCAAAAAGAATCGAATAATTATTCTATGATTCATCAATTTTGACTAGATCTATGTATGGGATAAGCAGTTGTTGGTGAAAAATCGAAAACTGTAAAAGTAGAATTTTTAGAAAAAATGGCATTAAACATAGTTTTAAAAAAATTCTTTTTTGGACGTGCCTATCAAAAAAAAATTG